AAGATCTTTATTTGTTTATAAACTCTCCTGGCGGATGGGTAATATCTGGAATGGCTATTTATGATACTATGCAATTTGTGCGACCCGATGTACAGACAATATGCATGGGATTGGCCGCTTCAATAGCATCCTTTATCCTAGTCGGAGGAGCAATTACCAAACGTATAGCATTCCCTCACGCTTGGCGCCACTGAGTTTTTTATTTTAGAGAAAAAATACTATGCCTTCGCCACCGTAAATATGAATTAGTTAAGTAATAATAGCATGGCACTTCGAATTCGATATGAAATTTTTGAAATAAAAATTTTAAAATTAGATTATATATTGAAAGAGTAGTATGAGATAAGGAAGGGGTATTTAAAATGATATCTTACCTATTCGGGCACATCTCAGCGTCACAAACTTTGTTTTAACACCGGAAGCTTATTTACAAAATTTATATTAAAAATTAAAAAGACACTTTGGGATTGCTGAACCATAGACGAATAAAAAAATGATATATAAAGCAACGGAACCATCATAGTATTTTTTTAACTCCTACAAAAAAAGAAGGATGGTAATTGGATCATTTATGGATCTGCGTATAATACAACCTATATTTTGTTTTCGTTCGCCGAAACGAAAGGTCAAAAAAAAAACGTAAATTCCATTGTGGAGCCGTATGCAATGCACAAAAAAAGCCTGTACGGTTTTTAAATTTTCTCCGCTTTTTTGGTTATCTCGCCTCATTCTGCGAAATAGAAGAATCTTTTCTATTATATCATCAGGGTAATGATCCATCAACCCGCTAGTTCGTTTTATGAGGCACAAACGGGAGAATTTATCTTGGAAGCGGAAGAACTACTAAAACTTCGCGAAACCATCACAAGGGTTTATGTACAAAGAACGGGCAAACCTATATGGGTTGTATCCGAAGACATGGAAAGGGATGTTTTTATGTCAGCAACAGAAGCCCAAGCTCATGGAATTGTTGATCTTGTAGCGGTTCAATAAAAAAAAAAGAGCGATTTCATGCAAATCTACAATTTATAATTTTATATCTTTTTAGATTAGAGGTGTAGTTTCATATTATATTAAATTAAATATATATTTTTTTTTTTTGAAGAGAATCTTGAATATAAGTAATTCATAATTAGCCGGTTAGAACCAATCTAAACCAGCCCATTATTTATATGAATGATTCCGTATGCCAACCATTAAACAACTTATTAGAAATACAAGACAGCCAATCCGAAATGTCACGAAATCCCCAGCGCTTCGGGGATGCCCTCAGCGACGAGGAACATGTACTCGGGTGTATGTGCGACTCGTTTAGATCATAGACTGAGACACAAAAAGGAAATTATTTTTTAAATATCAAGGATCAGTACCTTTGAATTAAATAGAATGTAGGAACTCGATTCATTATTTAAAAAGATAGATCGTTCATATCTTCTATTGTGTCTGAAACTTATGGTTTACATTGGTGCAAATCCAATCAACTCCATTTTTTAGAAAACCCCCAATGATAACAAATGGTTATCCATTAAGCGGGGGAAATTCCATTTTTATTAAAAAAATTCCACTCTTGAAAGAAAATAACGGACTAACAGGGTAAACGACCAAATAAAATTTTAAAATGAAATACCGTTACTGTATAAAGTGGATCTCATTGTGAAAGACCTATTACTGGAATATTCATGGGGTAGAGCCAAAGAATGTGAATTGTACAAGTTACCAATAGTATTGATTAATTAAAAGAAAGAGCTCCGGTGTATAGAGAGGACCTCACCGTTTTATAAGTAACCATAGAAACGAAGGAACCCACTATTTATCCATTTATATTTACTACTTTTTGTAGTTATTCTATTTTTTTTTTTTTTAAGTATCCAGGCAATTTATCCTTTCAAAGCAAAGGAAAAAACCTAGCAAAAAATAGTGGTGGGGAAGGTTAGAGTAGTAAAAGCCATTGGAATTTTTTTTTATACATTGGAATAATTCGTTTGGTTATTTATAGACTAGTAAAGGGGAAAAGAATAACTAAAAAAAAAAAAAAAAGAATTAGTTATTCATCAAAGTTTGATTTATTCAATGACTAGAATTAAACGCGGATATATAGCTCGGAGGCGTAGAACAAAACTTCGTTTATTTGCATCAAGCTTTCGAGGGGCTCATTCACGACTTACACGAACTATGACTCAACAGAGAATAAGAGCTTTAGTTTCGGCTCATCGGGATAGGGGTAGAAGAAAAAGAGATTTTCGTCGTTTATGGATCACTCGAATAAATGCCGTAATTCACGAAATGGGGGTATTCTATAGTTATAACCAATTCATACACAATCTGTACAAGAAGCAATTACTTCTTAATCGGAAAATACTTGCACAAATAGCTCTATTAAATAGGAGTTGTCTTTATACGGTTTCGAATGAGATCAAAAAATAAGGGGGGTTGGAGGAAATCCCCTAAAATATTTTAAATAGAGTTCTAAGGAGAGCGGGCTCGGGGAAGGTAGAGTAGAAATTAGTATTATAAAAAAAAAAAAGTCGTCAAAAGAAAACGAGGGTATATAGTCGCTAAAAAAAAGAGTTTTTCTTTTCGACGATTCTTTTTTTTTTTTTTTTTATGACAGACACAGACGTAACAATCAAATTTTGATTCTTGATTGGATTTTTCGAACAAAATATTAATATTTTTTTTAATTCCTTCAGATTGGGATTCTTATTCAATTGAATAAGAATAATACTAAGTCTATTTTTTTCTGGTTCTAAGGCTAGTAGTTCTAGGGGTCGACTCACTTCTTTCAAATTGTTTCTGATTATTAAGAAAAGGTAACAAAGATAAAATACGAGCTTGTTTTATAGCAATAGTAATTAATCGTTGTTGTTTTAAAGTCACTCTATTCACCCGTCTAGATAATATTTTACCTTGTTCACTAATAAATCGACTAATTAAACTCATGTTTCTATAATCAATTCGATCCCCCGATTGGATCGGGGGCAAACGCCTACGAAAAGATCGCTTGGATTTAGTAAAAAGTCGCTTAGATTTATTCATAATTTTTTTATTCCTTATCTATAAAATCCTATTTTTGATCAGATCAAAATAAAAACGATTTCTATTTATATTCTATATAGGATAGATTTTCTATATAGAATTAAGAATATAGGATTTTATTTTTTTTCTATTTATTTATTTGTTTTTATATATATGTAATATATATATAGATACTATCATTATTCCTGTTCTTAAAATAACAGTTTACATACAAGCACTCAATTTTATCTATTTCTTGATTTCCCCGTGAATTGTATGTTTATAACAATAGGGACAGAATTTTCTCAATTCCAGTCGACTAGGGGTGTTATGTCGATTCTTTTGAGTAATATATCTGGAAATTCCCGCCAATTCTTTCTTAATATCATTTCGAACACAACTGGTACATTCCAAAATAATTGTTACTCGAACATCTTTACCCTTGGCCATGAAACCTCCTTTGGATTTATGATTAACCCCAATCTTCTATTTTAATTTTAGGATCCATAAAGAACAAGAACAAAAAAAATAGAAGTTGTTAACTAAAAAAAATTAGGAAATATTTTGTTGCAATGAATATTAATTAGTAATAAAAAAAAAAAAAACAAATAAGCAATACAATGATTTTTTGAAAACTATATTTTTTAAAATCTTTGTACAGTATTTTTTTAAGTATCTCGTAGGATACTAGTTCCCTAGCAACACTTTTTTTCATTCTATTAATAAATTATGAACCCTCGTTTTTATGACCTCCCCCACCTTTTTATAATTTTTTTTTAAGGTGGGGGGGGGTCATTAGACCCCGATCATTGATTGTATCTCTAATTTTTTAACCCCTTATGATGTTAATAACTAGAATTAAAAAAAGGGAAATGTTAATGCATCTGGAAATAAACGATTAATCTCTATTAATAAACCTGCTAACGAAACGAACCATAGAGTACTTAGTACCGGCGCCACGGAAAGATATGTTTTTAGATCTCGCATTTGAAACCCTCCTTCTTTCTTCTTTATTGTATTACATTATATATAGTAATATATATAACTACAGATGTACATGTAGTTAAGAAGTTCTTGTATACGTAAACCCAAAAATTCTAATTTAAATATTGTCTACTAGAACGATCTTATAGATTCCATTAACAAATGGAAACGCCATTTTATATTTTATATAAAATTGAAATTTATAGAATTTTCGTAAAAAAAGTAAAATTTTTAATTATATGTTTGTTATCTTATACGAGACAAAAAAAAGTAAAAAATTAATTTTATATACCAATAAAAAAGAAGAAGGATGTGGAAAACCAGGCAGGAATTCTCTACAATGACACTGTAAACCAATTTAAAGGGATGTAGCGCAGCTTGGTAGCGCGTTTGTTTTGGGTACAAAATGTCACGGGTTCAAATCCTGTCATCCCTACCTATTACTGCTCAGAATAGCAGTAACGAGGGGTCTATTTAGATCTATCTTTTTTTTTTTTTAAATTGTACATACATATAATTCTGAAATTTCTAATATATAATATACTATATATAGATATAGTATATACGTACAAAATAGATTCGGGTTAAAGAAAGTCCTCTTTCTAGCCTTTTCGTTTTTTAGAAAAAACAAGAAAAGCGCTCTTAGTTCAGTTCGGTAGAACATGGGTCTCCAAAACCCAATGTCGTAGGTTCAAATCCTACAGAGCGTGATTTCACTCTTTTTTATTAGATTATGTCAAAATTCCACTGTTCGCAAATAATTGAGCAGCAATCTGAATTATACCTCCCGCATATGAAAGCAAGAAGGAGGTCAGTAAAAAAAAAAAAGAGATGTTAATTAATCAAAAGTCCAACTGATCACCACGCCTGTATTGTAAATAAGCAGTTACGAATAATCCAGCCAAAGTAATAGGAATTAGACCTAAGACGATTCCAAATAAAAAAACTTCAATCATTTCAATTTTTTTTTTTTTTATTTTTTAAAGGGAGAAAAGAGAGGT